TTTCACTCCTATTTTTTTTCTTATTTGCACATCTTTTTTTTATGAACAAAAGATGTGCACGAATTCCGGAAATTGCTTATTCAATTCAATGATGCATTCCATTAATTTAATTTACAATTAAATTGTAAAATTTATCTTATTATGATTTATAGTAATTCTAGATTCATTTTATTCTATATTAATTCAATTATCTTATTTTATAAAATAAGATAGAGTACTTTATATAATAATAATTTATTATATTATAAAATAGAATTAAAATATTCGAATTTGAAATGAATCAATTCAAAAATATTTGTCTATTATGAATTTCGAAATAGAGTAATCAAAAAATAATAAATCTATAAAATTACGATATCATTTTAATAAAAAAAATAGAAGATAAAATATATAAGATAAGCGGGTAGCGGGAATCGAACCCGCATCGTTAGCTTGGAAGGCTAGGGGTTATAGTCGACGTTGATTCATCATTTTGAACGTCTCTAATTCAAAACCGAACGTGAAACTTTGATTTCATTCGGCTCCTTTATGGAAGATGGAAAAAAAAGATGTAAACGAAAAAAAAACAAATTCTACCCATAACATCTATGTCAGCCTTTCTGTCTGAATGCATTCAAAAGGACCTGCTTTATAGATGATCCCTATAGAAGAAAAGAGGATTCTAACAATCTTTTCTAGTTACTTCGTTCCCTATTTCTATTTGAAATAATCCTTAGGAAAAGTCTTTTTTGTTTCCAACGAGCTAAAACAATATAATCTGTCGATGTCTCTAGTAAACCAAAGACATTGTTTAATAGCTATTTTGTTTTGCTTCAATCTCCCTTATATAAATCTCAAATTGAAGATTTAGTTACGATTAGAAATAGACCGTTCTTTCTACCTTTATCCATGGATTCCTTACTCGTTCAATTGGAAGTATGGATCCAATTCAAAAATCAATTATGTTTCGTAATTTCATGATCCAATTTTTTCAATTTATAACGGACTCTTGGATACAAATCACGAGAATTTCTATTTTTCCTCGAATTTTTCATCGATAGGAAAAGGATTGAATCCTTTTAAGAAATAAAGTTTTTGATCGAAATATAAATCAAACGAAAGACCCTTTAACTATTAAAGGGTTAATAGAACGAATCACCCTTTTACCACTAAACTATACCCGCTACAATGCTATTATTGCATATAAATCGACCTTTTGTCGAACACAAAAATAGGTCATAGTAATAAGTAATAAAAAAATAGGATCAGAAAAAAAATCATGAAAATGAGAGCGTTGACATATTTTTATCAGGAAGACTAATGAGATTAGTAAACGAGGACTCATTTAACTAATTAAATGATAAGTTTTTTTTATTCCAGTAAAAAAAAGTAAATAAAAAAAGAAAGAATAATAAGAAATGGCACTTTGATTCTGTATCATAGGAATCGAAATAATCCTTCTTATGATATGATTGTTGTTTCGATTTTTGTTATTTTATTTCCAAAGAATTTTTAGTTTTCAAATAAAATAAATCATTTTTTCTACGATTCATTGGAACAAAAAAAAAAGCCCGGCTAGGTACTGACCAGGCCAGGCCGTGGAAATAAAAAGGGACTTTTCGGACGAAATAAACAAGGTACTTTTATTGATTTTATTTATTATTTAATATATATATATTTTCATTTTTTTTTTTATTTTCTTAATTTATTCAAAATTTTTTTTATTAACATTTAATAGATTGGTATTTATATATTCAAATATTGGATTGTAGATATCTCTTTTGAGCCCTTACTTTATTTAAAATCTAAATGGAATTGGAATTTCTGATAAAAGTTTTTAGATATATATTATCTATATATAGCTATCTATATAATAAATAATAAAGATATAATAAAATAATAAAGAGAGATAAAGAAGGGCTTTTTTCAAGCCTTACTTAATGTATCATAGTAATTATTCTTTTTCATTTTTCAATTGGGGGAGAGATGGCTGAGTGGATTAAAGCGTCGGATTGCTAATCCGTTGTACGCGTTTTTCGTACCGAGGGTTCGAATCCCTCTCTTTCCGTTTCTGTCGATGACTTGGTATTTTTTTTTTTATATATAGTTAAAGAAAGATGTGGAATAGATAAAAATTTGCAAATCAAGCAAGGAAAACAAAAATCTGATTTTTTATTCTTCACGTCCAGGATTACGTCCCGGGTCATTAGATAGGAATCCGAAAATGAAGAGAGAAACAAAGAATATCACTACTGTATAAACAAATAGTTTTAGAGTAAGCATTACACAATCTCCAATAGCATTTTTTTTTTTGAAAAAAAAAAAAAGAGAATAGATTCTCTATTTTTATACTGCATACCCTATTTTTTGACACCAAGAAATGAAGTGATTTCTAGAAAAAAAAAAAAATTTCAGAAAATCAGAGTTGAGTTGTTTATTAATGAAAATTTTCTTTTATACCAACAATTATATATTGTGGGGGACTCTAATAGGGTCGTTCAATGGAAAAAAAAGTTATAACAAGAAAATGAGAGTGATCTAGATTTAGCACAGCTATACAAGAATTTCAATATTGAACTTAACGGTTCAGACTGTATGTAAGACTTATCTGATCTTATATTAGAAATTGTTAGAATTTTTTTTTCGAGTAAATCATGCATTTTTCTAGGACAGTATGAAAAATCTCATCGAAAACTTACAGCAGCTTGCCACACAAAAGCTAATAAAAAAAAGAACACAGGTATTACTGGCATAATATCTACTATTGGATTCAAAAAAGCGTAGGCCTCGGGTAATTTGGCTAAGAAAAAGCTACTTGAATAAAGGACAGAATTAAGACAGATACAGATTAAACTTAAAATATTAAGCATAACAAACATTTTGTTCTTGAAGATAATTTTTTTTTGAGTTGATTGAGTTATTAATATCTTATTATTGATATAAGGGATAAGGTAAAAATTAATAACATAAGGTAGGTCAAAAAACCTTTCTTTTCTTTGATTTGAACTCAGCCAATCAAAAATCCTTCCATTCTCAAATCAAAATAGATATAGAAGAAATCCTACTTTCATACAATATCTTAATTGAATTATATCTAATGATCAATAAATTCAGTTTCATTCGATATCTACACGTATCAAAATCCTAGCAACAATCTAATTGATTCTATCAATATTTGGACTGGAATTGACGAACAACCAATAACAATATTAGTGTTTATTAGTCTTGAATAGAAATGGGGCGTGGCCAAGTGGTAAGGCAACGGGTTTTGGTCCCGCTATTCGGAGGTTCGAATCCTTCCGTCCCAGAGTATGCGTATTATATATATCATAGTATTATGATATTATATATCATAATATTCCATAATATTATATATGATATAATCATATCAAAATTATCATATCAAAAAAAGATTGCCTTTTTTGAACAACCTTCTGTTTAAGAGTCTAATATTAGATAGAATGTGATTCTTCTTTCTTATCATTATTTTTCTTATTTTTTATTCGTCTCTAAATCATATTTTTTTCACAAATTGAATCGAGTTTAAATACCATAAGACGTAGATGGAATTGAATCCATTTTTTATCTAGGTAAAAGATGGGAACATAGATAAAAAAAAAAGACTTTTTTAATGAAAAAAAAAGTAGGACGGGCTTTTCATCGTATGTCCATATCTTTCATATTCATATTTGAAATTCGTTATTCATAAAAAAACCTTACGTCTCATATATTTTCCATGATGTCATTTAAATTCAAAATCGAAATGTGAAAGCCTCTCTTATTCTCTATCCCTTAAATGGTGTGTGCAACTTGATTATTTTATTTCTGTGGATTTATGTGGAATTATAAATACGAAGGGCTTGCGTTTTTGGTACTAATTGAATTGAATCAATGGGATTAAGTCTCTTAAGACCGGTTTAGGCTAAAATAATTTAGAGTAAAAAAAAATTGGATTTGTTTTTGATCTATCTATTTGTTTTAAATCATTGATGGGTTAATTCGAATAGGTTTTTTTTATGATAATAAAAGATAATAAAATGTCCCTTCCCTTATTGGAAAACTTTAGTCAAATAATAATATCGAGGTAGAAAACTTTCAATCAATTATTTTGAATGATTTCCTATGAATCCTTGGTACTTGAAGAAGTGTTAAACTGGCGAATCCATCCTATCAAGAAACTTGAAAATGCGGATTCAAAAAGAACGTATTTCTTATTTATTCGTAATTTTTTCTAAATTTATAGAAATAAAAAAAAAAAAAAGAATAATATATATATTCCATTTCATATTAAATAAATATTGCATTCATACAAAAAATTGTATTCATCCAATATACTAAAAGAAAATCCAATATCTAAAAGAAAATGTGGGTTTCAAAAAAAAATGGAATTCTTGCTGATACTTTTTAAGAAACTACCCATTCATAACAGTATAGATAACTATGTACCAACTAAACCAATGACTATTCATGATTCCATAATTGAATCAATTACATACCAGTTCCAAGAAACTAGAGGTTATGGTAAAACTTCGTTTAAAACGATGTGGTAGAAAGCAACGTGCGACTTGAAGGACATGATCAACTGTGGATTCTTATCTTACATCCACCATTTTCTTTTATATATAGGAATGAAGATGCTCTTGGCTCGACATCGTTTGTTCTGTTCCACTATAACCCTCATTTCATTTTGGGGAAGTTTTAATGTAAATATTACATGATGGAGCTCGAGTAGAAAGTATTAATTCATTTATCAGGGGCGGAGATCTAGGGTTAGTGTCAATCAATAAGTTGAAACAACTTCGTAAGTATATTTTCGATATAGAAATCGAAAGGATCCAATTCAAGCAAGTTTCAAATTCAAACATCAAATTTGTTGGAATTAGGAAAACTCTTTTGATCAAAAGTGTATCACGCGAGAATCAATCATTCATATGGTTCTTTGATAAAAAGAAATCACAAAAAATGGTATGTTGCTGCCATTTTGAAAGGATTAAAGATCACCGAAGTAATGTCTAAACCCAATGATTCAAAGCAAAGATAAAGGATCCCGGAACAAGGAAATACCTTTTTTAATTGTTTTAATAACTAAACTTGTTAATTGTCTCAATAACTAAACTAGATCAGAATGAAGAATAGAATAGATTCTAAAGGAGACAGGCAAAAAGGGGGTTATAGACGGCTCAATAAATGAAATGCTTAAAGGTTTTCCTTTGAGTGAGAGTTACCCAACTTGAGTTATGAGGATACAAATAAGCATTTTTTTTTGAATTTCTTTTTTGGAAAAGAATCAAAAAAAAATGAAATCATAGTCTAATTGATTTGATAATCTATGGATCTATTTTACATTAATTAGAATTCTATACATATACATAACTTCAAATTTTCTCGAGCCGTACGAGGAGAAAACTTCTTATACGGTTCTGGGGGGGGTATTGTTAATCTACATCTATCCCAATGAGCCGTTTATCGAATCGTTGCAATTGATGTTCGATCCCGAAGAGAGGGAAGAGATCTTCGTAAAGTGGGTTTTTATGATCCGATAAAGAATCAAACCTATTTAAATGTTCCTGCAATTCTATATTTTCTTGAAAAAGGTGCTCAACCTACAGGAACTGTTCATGATATTTCAAAGAGGGCTGCGGTTTTTACGGAATTTGACCTGAATCAATAACCGAAAAATGCAATTAATGAAATAAAAAAAAAAGAGGGTGTGGATGACTTGTCTATAGCTTTGGATAACCTTTTCTCTATTATTTCCCCCCTCTCTTGTTCTACTACACTTATTTATTAAAGATCAATCAAGTGAATAAATGAAATAATTGGTTTTATACTAGAAATAGAAAATTTGGACATTACCATCAATGGGTTGGTTTTTATTGGAAATCTATGAACAAATAAAAAAACACAAGGGATTACGCTTGTTTATTCTACTTATATTTATTTATTGATTGAATAAACCCGAGATTTTTTTCTACTTTACTTCTTCCTTACCTTAATTTATTCTTTCGCCTACACTTTTTTTTTTTTCTATTTATGTTCATTATCTCTATCGTGCCAATCCAACACAACTCCGTAGTTTTTTCTTTTTTTATTTATTTTCTCTTTTTTTCATTTTAATTATTATATATTTTATATATATTATATATATATATTTTCCTATTTCTATTTATTTCAATTAATAGAAATATATAATTTATAGATGAAATATTAATAAATAGATATTTCAATTGACTAATTAAATTGAATAATGAAATATAAATAAAAAAAGAAAGATATTCAATTGAAATTGTTATTTCTATTTTTTTTTTTTTTATTCTTTTGTGTTCTCCATTGTATTCGTTTTTCACTATTCACATTCATATTGACAACAGTGGATCAAACAAATATAATCCGATTGTGGATAAATAGATCTAGTTATCTCCGCTTCATAGACTTGGTTTTTTTTTATTTTACTTCATTCAATTCACATGATGGGCTCATTGGATTTTCTGTGATACAAGAAGTTACTTTTGTGTGATATACAAATTTTGATTCAAAAAAAAATAGATAATCTAAGAAGGGATAACATAAGATAAGATACAAGAGACGGTATATCCATTTTTTTTTTTATTTGATTCCATTTGATATTTTATTTGATTACGTCGTGCAATTCCATTTCGTTTTTGATTCTGATTGTATCTGCACATACTAATTCTTTTTTTTATTCGGGTTGCTAACTCAATGGTAGAGTACTCGGCTTTTAAGTGCGGCTAGCATCTTTTACACATTTGTATGAAGTAACAGATTCGTCCATACTATCGGTAGAGTTTGTAAGACCACGACTGATCCTGAAAGGAATGAATGGAAAAAACAGCATGTCGTATCAATGGGGAATTCGGGGAATATTTTTACCTGATGGGTTCAAAAGCTTGTTTGAATTCTTGATGTGGAACAAAATCAATTTCAAGTCGGGTCGAATGA